TAGTTCAAATTTAAAAAGATTAATTATTCAATAAAATTGATACTGATACTAGTTAATCATAAATAAATTGGATTGATTTTGTTATGCCATTAAAGAAACACAACAATTTGAGATAGAAATTAATTGAGGAACCCTTCAATAATTCATTCAGAGTAATATAGTTAATGGTTCCAATTTTCCCTGAATTGTAACCGGAAATTTATTTTTTCTCTTTTCAATAGAATAGACAGACAAGAGGAGTTTTTAAACAGTGTATGTTTTAAGATATAATCAATCAAAGAGAAAATCTAAAAAAAAAACCGGTTGCAATAAAAAAAAAGAAAGAATTCAAAATCAAATTTGGATAGATACCATTTTTATCCATTTTGGATCAATCGGATTTGGCGACATGGCCAAGTGGTAAGGCGGGGGACTGCAAATCCTTTATCCCCAGTTCAAATCTGGGTGTCGCCTGATCAACAAAAAAATTTTTGGAATTCTTGCCCCACAGAAGAAGAGTAAGTAAGGCTTAGAACAAATTGGAAATAGAGGTGTTGTATAGGTAACTAATAGATAGTTATCTATCTTAATAGTATATTTTGATGTCTTTGCTTATTTATGCAGTAGTGATAACAAAACAAAAAATAGGTCTTACTATTCCTACATGTTCTATTAGGTAGGAGCATTCCTTTTCTATTTCATTTCAGAAGAAAGTGTGTGTATCATATTTGTGTTTGATGCTTTTCGCTTCTACCGGAAATCTTAGAATATAGGAACTTCTTAGGAATGAATTCATTGGATTTATTCATAAATAAACTTAAGTCAGAATTCCATTTTGACTCTGCACCATTGATTCCACTATGATTATTGATCAATAATGGAATAATTCCTTCATAGAAATAGGAGACATAATATGGATATAGTAAGTCTTGCTTGGGCCGCTTTAATGGTAGTCTTTACATTTTCCCTTTCCCTCGTAGTATGGGGAAGAAGTGGACTCTAGGGGTACTACTAATTTAATTGAATAATCGAATTTTATCAATTGTTTAATTGATCGTTTTGCGAAACTTAAAAAATAAAAAGAATGTTTCTCCTTGTTTCAAAATTTTACTGGAATACAGTAATGAATAAGAAAAAAAAAAATGAGTAATAAGACTAAGTACTAAACATTCAATCAAACAATGAATAATTACTCTAGTCTAGTAGTATTTCGAAACTAAAATCTACGCATGATAGGAAATTTTTTCCACGGATTATTATTACTTATAAATATATATATTCTATTTTGATAAAATAAACCAACTCTTAACATAACAAAATTTTGGATTGGATGTTACAAGGAAAAAAACCAATCCCAGGTTTTTCTTTAATTTGTTTCCCTCTTTCTTTATTTTTTATAGTTATTTATATAGTTAGTTATAGTAGAATCATAGATACTAAACATAGTAGATTAGTATATGTCCATACTAATCCATTTTTCCTCCATTGATTCTTTTGAAGGATGCTGGACTTTATCCATATGAAAAAATTCTAAGAAAGCTAGGAATTAAAAGGGTTAGTCTTCGATTTTGGAGTGATCGAAATCCATACAAATACAAGTGGATGTACCGAAAAAAGAAATAAAATTGGACTACTATGTTCAATGTACTATTTAGATATACATCTAATCTATATATATAAAGTTGTATCTAGATATAGGCTTTAGTTATATAACTAAAGCCTATATCTCAACTTTATATCAAGATATATTTATATGATAATAACTCTACTATACTAGATAGTTAGGGATAGAAAAAATTATATAGAGTTCTTTCTACTTTCTACCATATACTATCTCAGAAACTTATGATTCCATCCAGGCCATTTCATTTAAGACTTGAACCTTTTCTTTCATTTCTTCAATTATTGATAAGATCTAATAATTCTAATTCAAGTTTCAGTCAAATTAATCATTTTGACTGACTGTTTTTACGTAGATTATAAGTAAGAAAGCGGTAGGAACTAGAATGAACAGTGCAGTAGCAATAAATGCAAGAATATTGACTTCCATAATCTCATTGTTTTTTACTTTACTTTGCAATAACTCGGGATCTAATCCCATAGAGATGAGAAATTTGATTCCTGTAACTCTAAATTCAATGGGATGAATTGCATTCTGATGATACAAAATCAGATCTATATTATGAATAACAATATCTACTCTATCAAATCGATTCATCGTCGAGAATTGAATAGTATAACATATGAGGATCTTTTATCCATACGAAATCCGAAATGGAATTCGTTATTGGATCAGGAATCCCATTGAATTTTTCATCCTTTTCTACTTTTTCCCCATAAACTACCTTCTTCCTTCGTTATACTTTCTACTTAATCATACAATTATGTAATATTTATTATATAACTGGTATTCTATAGATCACACACGGATTCAAAGAATAAGTAGAAGTAAAAAGAAAAATGGAAAAGGGCAGGTTAAATATAAAAAGAAAAGATCTAATAGTCGAATAGAATGTTCCCACAAATTTTCTAACAAGGAGCGTTGCTTGGTCTTTTCTTTTATTTGATTAGTATCTCTTTCTTCGATTGAAGCTCCATATATCAAAAATTCAGTGTGCAATTTGAATAAGAATGAGATAGGATAGATTGTTTCCAATTAATCATTGAGGATACACAAACAAAGAAAGTAGGAACTGGAAGAGGTTGTCGTTTGTTTAGCTTGACAAGTACTCTGTCTGTCAAGGTAATTATGTTAAGTTCATTGTATAGCGTACAATAAACGAATACAATTTATGTATGTATTACCGGCAAAAATATAGGTATTCCATTTCATGGATCAAAAAAAATCGAAAAAGAAAGTAAGACGAGTATCTCTTAAAATGCTGAATATACTAATATCCCTCATCGCCGATTATACCAATATATATATATATATCCCTTAACTAGCGGAAAAATATGAAATTCCCGTATTTTTCTGATGATAAATGTAAAAAAACAAAAGAAAAAGGATCCCCTGCTGGGGATGAGATCTTTCTACCTATCCCTTTTTCACGCAAAAGGGAAAAATGAATTTCTCAATTCATCGGATATTAAATTCGGGACTGACGGGGCTCGAACCCGCAGCTTCCGCCTTGACAGGGCGGTGCTCTGACCAATTGAACTACAATCCCAGTGAGGTGTATTGCATACATATTCTTAATGATTTCAGAAAAATATTCTATTTGTCATGTTTTAACAAAGACACGAATGATATATTGACTGATATCATATCCACATGGATATCGACTATAGTGAGATTGAGACAGATTACTAGTAACCGATGGTTCTTTTTTTTTTTATTGTCAAAAAAATGACTAATCAACTATTCAATGAAAAAAATCTTCATTTTTCCTTTCATGATCCTTAACTTAATTTAATCAAGGATCATGAATCTAAACCGTTAGAAAGATAGGAAAGAACAAATAAGAGAACATGAATAGAGAAAAAAAGGAATCCTTTTCTTTTTACGGATCAGGCGTTTCTTTTTTTCTGAAGTACAAATAAGTTCTATCATATTCATGGAGCGCGCGAATTATTGGGCCGAGCTGGATTTGAACCAGCGTAGGCATATCGCCAACGAATTTACAGTCCGTCCCCATTAACCGCTCGGGCATCGACCCAGGAAGAAATTTTTCTAGGTTTATTGATAACTCATGATCAACTTCCTTTCGTAGTACCGTACCCCCAGGGGAAGTCGAATCCCCGCTGCCTCCTTGAAAGAGAGATGTCCTGAACCACTAGACGATAGGGGCATATCCGCCCGACCATCATCATACTATGATGATAGTATGAGCAGTTTTTTGGAATTGTCAATATAATCTAATACTATGACTAGATTTGAAGACTATTTTCTACTTTTTTGTGTTATGATTTCATATAATTTTTTTATAGTATGGTTCATGAATGAGCCATACGTACTATTCTATAACGAATACGTACTATTCTATAACGAATATATCTAAAATGAAATATATAATCAAAGAAGGTATAGGATTTCTTCAGTTCAGGTAGTGATTGGTCCAACAACAGACCGGAAAGGGGGTAAAACCTCACTTCACTTAATTTCTTTTCTTTAATTTTTATTCATTAATAAAAACTCCTTGCTTCGTTCATTGTTCAGATAAAATCTGGTTATCCACTATCCTAAGTCAGAAGACTCAAAAACGATAGAAATTTTCTTTTTTATTTACAAGAATTCGGTTCAGGGTACGAATTCCCCCCCTCATCACATGATTCGAGAAAATCTTTTGAATCTATGTATGTGTATGTCAGATTGGTACATGTATCAATCAAATAAATCTAGTTTTGATGGGTTGGTAAAAAAAAAGGTAAACATGTGGATAGGTCTTAAAAAAATTCACTACATTATTTTTTTTATCAAAATAAAAATATACTTTGCTTTTTTTTTACTTTTGTTTTGGGAGTAAATCCAAATTTTTGATCCTAAATCAACCAACCCCTATGCATGTATGTATATATTATGTACATATAATAGATATATACATCTATTATGCAATAAACTCATAATAGAAAATGAATAATTGATGAATTGAATAAAAGAGCCCTTTTAACTCAGTGGTAGAGTAACGCCATGGTAAGGCGTAAGTCATCGGTTCAAATCCGATAAAGGGCTTTTTTACGAAAGAACGGAGATATTTTTTATATTACTACAAAGGAAAAAAGAAACCAACATTATAATTATTTCCCATTATTATGAGTTATAGTTAGAAAGTGAGTTATAGTTAGAAAGTTAAACAATTAAACAATAAAACAATAATTAATTAATAATTATTTATTAATAAACTATTTCAAATTTTTAATTTAAAATTAAAAAAAAAATAACTAATTGTTTTATTGCACTTTTTTTATTAGAACTAGTCTACCTTGTTGTACTGACACAGTAGTCCTCTTCATGTCTGATTATTCCCATTTTTGTTTCTGGGCTAGAAATTCTATAGAATATTCTAGATATCCAATCGTTA